CTATCTTTATTGTATATTGTAAAGTACAACTTTACCCATTTATACACTACAATAATTCTAATAGATAGATCATATGGTAGAGAGATTCATCTACCATATGATCTATCTATTAGAATACTGTCAATCATAATCCGCTTATTTCATTTAATAAATTTAAGACGCGAAAATTAGAATCCTTTTCATTTTTTCGTGAATTTTTGATAAGAACTCGTAAGTCAAGTTTAATTCAACTTAATTATTTTGACTGACTGTTTTTACGTAAATTATAAGTAGAAAAGCCGTAGGAACTAGAATGAATAGTGCAGTAGCAATAAATGCAAGAATATTTACTTCCATAATCGAATCTTTTTTTTACTTCGCAATAACTCGGGATTTAATCCCATCGAGATGATAAACCCTTCGCCTGTAAATTCAATGAATGAATTACCTCTCAATGATTTTGAATCGGATCAATATCATGAATAACAATATCTGAACTATCAAATCAATTCGTCGTCGAAAATGGAATAGTATAACATAGAAAGTTCTTTTATCCATCCCGAATCCCAACTTGGATTCTTGACCCAATCCAAAACTCCTTTATTCGGTTCCGTTCTTTTTTCTATAACCTACCTTTTACCTTTCATGTACAATCATCTGATCAAGTATCATCAGATCGCCCTTCCACTTCCATTAGTCACGTAGTTACAAATCCAAACAAAAAATAAAAAGAAAAGAAAGAAATGATTCATTCCCTTGTTAAGAGGATTTTATTGATCTGTCTTTTACTCCCCCTCCGTAGATTATTAGCGCTGGGAATATATATCAAAAGCCCGGTGTGCAATCTGAATGAAATCCATTTTTCAATTCAATTAGTAATTGAGGTTACGTAAAACCAGAAAGAGAAATTGTTTAATCTATAAAAGTATTCTATCGGGAGAATTTTGTTAAAGTTAAATTCATTTTTGATTGTGAATTCCAGTTGTGTATGCGCGCTCCCCCCCAAAAATATAGTACTCTATTGCATGGATCGGGAACAGTCGAAAAAGCGGACTCAGTATTTCTTGGAATACTTACTATAATGCTACCAATAATTGTACTAATCCACCCACATATGTTTTTTTCCTACCAAAAGAAAAAAAAAAAGAAATAAAGAACCCCCTTTTTTTTTTTTGGTTTGGGAATGAACTTCTGCCCCCCGGCCCTTTTTCCTAGAAAGGGAGAGATGAATTGATTGCTGTATTTATTGGATCCGTCGGGACTGACGGGGCTCGAACCCGCAGCTTCCGCCTTGACAGGGCGGTGCTCTGACCAATTGAACTACAATCCCAGTGAAATTGAAATAAGGGATCTAGCAGAGATTTTTATTCTTTTTTATCTCCGTATCGAGTATTTCTGAAAGACAGGGGGGTTATACCCTCTCGTGATAGATTGGTAAATTGGGCGAATTATTGGGCCGAGCTGGATTTGAACCAGCGAAGACATATTGCCAACGAATTTACAGTCCGTCCCCATTAACCGCTCGGGCATCGACCCAGGAAGAATCACTTTTATACTTATTAGTAATCCACGATTAACTTACTTTCGTAGTAGCCTACCCCCAGGGGAAGTCGAATCCCCGCTGCCTCCTTGAAAGAGAGGTGTCCTAAACCACTAGACGATGGGGGCCTACTTGCCCAACCGCCATCATACTATGATCATAGTATGAACAGTTTTTGAAATTGTCAATATACTGAATGGTATGATTGGATCTGAAGGATCCTTCTGCCTTTTCTAAGTGCAGAAAATTTTGCGATTCTTCATGAATCATTCATTTTAATCGCCATTCTCCACTCTATATATAAATAAATCCAGTATAGAAATCTATATTGTTTAGTCTAATATAAAATAAAAAAAGTAGAAATAATAGGATAGTATTTTGTCAGCGAGTCGTTGGTCCAAAAGGGGGGTTAAGTTCTATTTCTTTCGCTTTCATTCTTCCACTCATTCATTGTTAAGATGAGATATTCTTATCTCATACTAAAACAGGAAATTAAGAAACGAAAAATTTATTAATAGTAAGCGGGATTCATAAATTTTCGAAAATTATTTTCATTTAGTTCAGGGAACAAGACAAGTAAAACCTCTTCATCATATGATTTGATGCAATTTCAAAAAATGTATGTAGAATTAGTAGGTGTACATGTAAGTGAACTTTATTCTGGTGGGAATCAATTCATTCAATAAAAGAAAAGCAATTAGGTTCGGTCTTGAAACAATTCATTGCATTTTACTCGAGACTTGCTAGGTAAATCCATTTTATTATTCGAGAATGAGCCACTATGAGTTTACTGTATGTATTTATGTATATAATATATGTACATATAGATATTTTATCCACACAGTGACCCATTCAGGAATTCATCAAATAAGCCCTTTTAACTCAGTGGTAGAGTAACGCCATGGTAAGGCGTAAGTCATCGGTTCAAATCCGATAAGGGGCTCCGGTTTTTTCATAAAAACTCCAGTCGTAGTATTCATA